GTCTTTGTAGCTTATAAAAAGCATGACACTGAAGATGTCAAGATGGCTGCCAAACACACCCAAGGACAAAAGACTTAGTCCTAACCTTACTGTTAGTTTTTGCTAGGTATATACATGCAAGTATCCGCGTTCCGGTGTAGATGCCCTGGACACCTTAATCAGGTAGATAGGAGCGGGTATCAGGCTCACCACAACCGTAGCCCAAAACGCCTTGCAATTGCCACACCCCCACGGGTAATCAGCAGTAGTTAATATTAAGCGATGAGTGCAAACTTGACTTAGCCATAGCAAATCTAGGGTTGGTAAATCCTGTGCCAGCCACCGCGGTCATACAGGAGACCCAAATTAACTTTATAACGGCGTAAAGAGTGGTCACATGTTATCCAAGTAGCTAAGACTAAAAAACATCTGAGCCGTCGCAAGCCCAAGATGTCAATAAGACCTCCACATCAAAGAAGATCTTAGAACAACGATCAATTGAACTCCACGAAAGCCAGGACCCAAACTGGGATTAGATACCCCACTATGCCCGGCCCTAAATCTTGATGCTTACACCTACTAAAGCATCCGCCCGAGAACTACGAGCACTAACGCTTAAAACTCTAAGGACTTGGCGGTGTCCCAAACCCACCTAGAGGAGCCTGTTCTATAATCGATGATCCACGATATACCTGACCATTCCTTGCCAAAACAGCCTACATACCGCCGTCGCCAGCCCACCCACACTGAAGGCCCAACAGTGAGCGCAATAGCCCCACCACGCTAATAAGACAGGTCAAGGTATAGCCTATGGAATGGCAGCAATGGGCTACATTTTCTAAGCTAGAACATAACGGCAAAGGGGTATGAAACAACCCCTAGAAGGCGGATTTAGCAGTAAAGTGGGACAATCGAGCCCTCTTTAAGCCGGCCCTGGGACATGTACATACCGCCCGTCACCCTCCTCGCAGGCGCCCCCCCCCCCCCCATAAAATAATAAGCTATCCAGCTGAAGATGAGGTAAGTCGTAACAAGGTAAGTGTACCGGAAGGTGCACTTAGACTACCAAGACGTAGCTTAAACAAAAGCATTCAGCTTACACCTGAAAAATATCTGCTAACACCAGATCGTCTTGATGCCAAACTCTAGCCCAACCGACATGACCTGGAATAACAAAGCTACTACCCAAAACCCAACTAAAGCATTTATTAGTCCCAGTATAGGCGATAGAAAAGACACCATTGGAGCGATAGAGACTACGTACCGTAAGGGAAAGATGAAATAGCAGTGAAAAAACTAAGCTACAAACAGCAAAGATCAACCCTTGTACCTTTTGCATCATGGTCTAGCAAGAAAAACCAAGCAAAATGAATTTAAGTTTGCCACCCCGAAACCCAAGCGAGCTACTCACGAGCAGCTATTATTGAGCGAACCCGTCTCTGTGGCAAAAGAGTGGGATGACTTGTTAGTAGAGGTGAAAAGCCAATCGAGCTGGGTGATAGCTGGTTGCCTGTGAAACGAATCTAAGTTCACTCTTAATTCTTCTCCAAGGAAAACCTAAAACCCTAATGAAGTGAATTAAGGGCTATTTAAAGGAGGTACAGCTCCTTTAAAAAAGAATACAATCTCAACGAGCGGATAAATACCAACCCCCCTAACTGAATTGTGGGCCCTCAAGCAGCCATCAACAAAGAGTGCGTTAAAGCTCTACACCACAAAAATATAAGAACCTCATGACTCCCTCCCCATTAACAGGCCAACCTATATTCAAATAGGAGAATTAATGCTAGAATGAGTAACCAGGGTCCTCCCTCTACGACGCAAGCTTACATCTGTACATTATTAACAAACCCCCAGTATACGACAAATCAAACAAGCACAGTATTAAACATATTGTTAACCCGACAGAGGAGCGTCCGTTAAGAAAGATTAAAACCTGTAAAAGGAACTAGGCAAACCCGTCAAGGCCCGACTGTTTACCAAAAACATAGCCTTCAGCAAACCTAAAACAAGTATTGAAGGTGATGCCTGCCCGGTGACTCACGTTCAACGGCCGCGGTATCCTAACCGTGCAAAGGTAGCGCAATCAATTGTCCCATAAATCGAGACTAGTATGAATGGCTAAACGAGGTCTTAACTGTCTCTTACAGGCAATCGGTGAAATTGATCTCCCTGTACAAAAGCAGGGATAAACCCATAAGACGAGAAGACCCTGTGGAACTTTAAAACCAGCGGCCACCTTAAAACACACACTCACCCACTGGGTTCACTGACACATAAGATTTTGGCCCGCGTTTTTCGGTTGGGGCGACCTTGGAGAAAAACAAAACCTCCAAAAATTGGACCACACCTCTAGACTGAGAGCGACCTCTCAACGTGCTAATAGCATCCAGACCCAATACAATTGATCAATGGACCAAGCTACCCCAGGGATAACAGCGCAATCTCCCCCGAGAGTCCGTATCGACGGGGAGGTTTACGACCTCGATGTTGGATCAGGACATCCTAGTGGTGCAGCCGCTACTAAGGGTTCGTTTGTTCAACGATTAACAGTCCTACGTGATCTGAGTTCAGACCGGAGTAATCCAGGTCGGTTTCTATCTATGATGAACTCTTCCCAGTACGAAAGGATAGGAAAAGTGAGGCCAATACCACAAGCAAGCCTTCGCCTTAAGTAATGAAACCAACTTAATTACAAAAGGCTATCACACCACCCCACGTCCAAGAAAAGGATTAGCTAGCGTGGCAGAGCTCGGAAAATGCAAAAGGCTTAAGTCCTTTAATTCAGAGGTTCAAATCCTCTCCCTAGCTTAACCAACTACCATGACCAACTACCCACTTCTGATCAACTTCATCATAGCCCTATCCTATGCCCTACCAATCTTAATCGCAGTAGCTTTCCTTACACTAGTAGAGCGTAAAATCTTGAGTTACATGCAAGGCCGAAAGGGCCCAAACATTGTCGGCCCCTTTGGACTCCTCCAACCCCTGGCAGACGGTGTCAAACTGTTCATCAAAGAGCCCATCCGACCATCAACGTCCTCCCCGATTCTATTCGTTGCAACCCCAGTCCTAGCTCTTCTCCTGGCCATCTCAATCTGAACCCCATTACCCCTCCCATTCTCTCTAGCAGACCTCAATCTGGGACTCCTTTTCCTACTAGCCATATCAAGCCTAGCAGTATACTCTATCCTATGATCAGGCTGAGCCTCCAATTCCAAATACGCCCTGATTGGAGCATTACGAGCAGTAGCCCAGACAATTTCCTACGAGGTAACTCTAGCTATCATCCTTCTCTCTGTTGTCCTCCTTAGTGGCAACTACACCCTGAACACCCTCGCAGTAACCCAAGAACCTTTATACCTTATCTTCTCCTGCTGACCCCTCGCTATAATGTGATACGTCTCCACACTAGCTGAAACCAACCGTGCCCCTTTTGACCTGACAGAAGGAGAGTCTGAACTGGTGTCCGGATTCAACGTAGAATACGCAGCAGGTCCTTTTGCACTATTCTTTCTAGCCGAGTACGCCAATATTATACTCATAAACACACTAACCGTAATCCTATTCTTCAACCCTAGCCTATTCAACCCACCTCAAGAACTGTTCCCCGTCATCCTAGCCACAAAAGTCCTGCTTTTATCGGCAGGATTCCTATGAATTCGTGCCTCCTATCCACGATTCCGATACGACCAATTAATGCACTTACTATGAAAAAATTTCTTACCTCTCACACTAGCCCTATGTCTCTGACACACCAGCATACCAATTTGCTACGCGGGTCTGCCCCCCTACCTGAGGCCTTGTTGGAAATGTGCCTGAACATTAAGGGTCACTATGATAAAGTGAACATGGAGGTATACCAGCCCTCTCATTTCCTACTAATTAGAAAAGCAGGAATCGAACCTACACTAGAGGAATCAAAACCCTCCATACTCCCTTTATATTACTTTCTAGTAGGGTCAGCTAAACAAGCTATCGGGCCCATACCCCGAAAATGATGGTTCAACTCCTTCCCCTGCTAATGAACCCCCAAGCAAGCCTAATTTTTGTCGCTAGCCTACTCCTAGGGACAACTATCACCATCTCAAGTAACCACTGAATCATAGCTTGAACCGGCCTTGAAATTAATACACTTGCCATCCTCCCATTAATCTCCAAATCCCACCACCCACGAGCCATTGAGGCCGCCACTAAATACTTCCTAACCCAAGCAGCTGCCTCTGCCCTCGTCTTATTCTCCAGCATAACCAATGCATGACACACCGGACAATGAGACATCACCCAACTTACCCATCCAATATCCTGCCTGATTCTTACCTCGGCAATCGCAATAAAACTAGGACTAGTGCCATTCCACTTCTGATTCCCAGAAGTGCTCCAAGGCTCTCCCCTCACCACTGGCCTACTCCTATCTACTGCCATAAAACTACCCCCAATCACATTACTCTACATAACCTCCCAATCACTAAACCCCACACTATTAACCACCTTAGCCATCCTATCTGCAGCCCTCGGGGGCTGAATGGGCCTCAACCAGACACAAATCCGAAAAATCCTGGCTTTCTCCTCCATTTCCCACTTAGGCTGAATAGCAATCATCATCATCTACAACCCCAAACTCACACTCCTCAATTTCTACCTGTATGCCGTAATAACCGCAACCGTCTTCCTCACCCTAAACACAATTAAAGTGCTAAAACTATCTACCCTAATAACCGCATGAACTAAAACCCCATTCTTAAACGCAATGCTACTCCTAACTCTGCTTTCACTAGCAGGACTGCCCCCTCTAACAGGATTCCTGCCCAAATGACTTATCATCCAAGAACTAACTAAACAAGAAATAATCCCAGCAGCCACACTCATCTCCCTACTCTCCCTGCTAAGCTTATTCTTCTACCTCCGACTAGCATACTGTGCAACCATCACACTCCCCCCACATACTACGAATCACATGAAACAATGACGCACTAACAAACCAACTAACATCGCAATCGCCATCCTAACCACTATGTCCGTCATACTCCTCCCTATCTCTCCTATAATCCTCACTATTGTCTAAGAAACTTAGGATTACTTAAACCGAAGGCCTTCAAAGCCTTAAACAAGAGTTAAACCCTCTTAGTTTCTGCTAAAGTCCGCAGGCTACTACCCTGCATCCCCTAAATGCAACTCAGGTGCTTTAATTAAGCTAGGACCTTACAACCCCCTAGGCAGATGGGCTTCGATCCCATGATACTATAGTTAACAGCTATATGCCCTAACCAACAGGCCTCTGCCTAAGACCCCGGCGCATGATTAATGCACATCAATGAGCTTGCAACTCACTATGAACTTCACTACAGAGTCGATAAGAAGAGGAATTGAACCTCTGTAAAAAGGACTACAGCCTAACGCTTAAACACTCAGCCATCTTACCAGTGACATTCATTAACCGATGATTATTCTCAACTAACCACAAAGACATTGGGACCCTATACTTAATTTTCGGCGCATGAGCCGGAATAGTAGGTACCGCCCTAAGCCTCCTCATCCGAGCAGAACTAGGCCAACCTGGAGCCCTTCTAGGAGACGACCAAGTCTACAACGTAGTCGTCACAGCCCATGCTTTCGTAATAATCTTTTTCATAGTCATGCCAATTATAATCGGAGGGTTCGGGAACTGACTAGTACCCCTAATAATCGGAGCCCCAGACATAGCATTCCCACGGATAAACAACATAAGCTTCTGACTACTTCCACCATCCTTCCTCCTCCTCCTAGCATCCTCCACAGTTGAAGCAGGAGTAGGAACAGGCTGAACAGTGTACCCTCCACTAGCAGGTAACCTAGCCCACGCCGGAGCCTCAGTAGACCTAGCAATTTTCTCCCTACATCTGGCCGGTATCTCCTCAATCCTAGGAGCAATCAATTTCATTACAACAGCAATCAACATAAAACCCCCTGCCCTATCACAATACCAAACCCCCCTATTCGTTTGATCCGTCCTAATCACTGCAGTACTATTACTCCTATCTCTCCCAGTTCTCGCTGCAGGAATCACAATACTTCTCACAGACCGAAACCTTAACACCACATTCTTTGACCCTGCCGGAGGAGGAGACCCTGTACTGTACCAACACCTATTCTGATTTTTCGGCCACCCAGAAGTCTACATCTTAATCCTCCCAGGATTCGGGATCATCTCCCACGTTGTAGCCTACTACTCGGGCAAAAAAGAACCATTCGGATATATAGGAATAGTATGAGCCATGCTATCCATCGGATTCCTAGGCTTCATTGTCTGAGCCCACCACATATTCACAGTAGGAATAGACGTTGACACCCGAGCATACTTCACGTCTGCCACTATAATTATTGCTATCCCAACCGGAATCAAAGTATTCAGCTGACTAGCCACACTCCACGGAGGCACAATCAAATGAGACCCCCCAATACTATGAGCCCTAGGATTTATCTTCCTATTTACTATCGGAGGACTTACAGGAATCGTCTTAGCAAACTCCTCACTAGACATCGCCCTACACGACACCTACTACGTAGTAGCCCACTTCCACTACGTGCTATCCATAGGAGCAGTATTCGCAATTCTAGCAGGATTCACCCACTGATTCCCCCTATTCACCGGATACACACTCCACTCAACATGAGCCAAAACACATTTCGGCGTAATGTTCGTAGGTGTAAACCTAACCTTCTTCCCCCAACACTTCCTAGGCCTAGCCGGCATGCCACGACGATACTCAGACTACCCAGACGCCTACACACTATGGAACACTATTTCCTCAGTGGGCTCACTCATCTCCCTAACAGCCGTAATCATACTAGTATTCATCATCTGGGAGGCCTTCGCATCAAAACGTAAAGTCCTACGACCAGAGCTAATAAGCACTAACGTAGAATGAATACACGGCTGCCCACCCCCATTCCACACCTTCGAAGAGCCCGCCTTCGTCCAAACCCAAGAAAGGAAGGAGTCGAACCCCCATATGTTGGTTTCAAGCCAACCGCATAAACCACTTATGCTTCTTTCTCATAAAGAGATGTTAGTAAAATAATTACATAGCCTTGTCAAGGCTAAATTGCAGGTGAAAACCCAGCACATCTCCACCCAAACATGGCCAACCACTCACAACTTAACTTCCAAGACGCCGCCTCACCCATTATAGAAGAACTAATAGGATTCCACGACCACGCCCTAATAATCGCACTAGCAATCTGTAGCCTCGTACTCTACCTACTAACCCATACCCTCACAGAAAAACTGACATCAAACACAGTCAACGCACAAGTAATCGAGCTAATCTGAACAATTATCCCTGCCCTAGTCCTAGTCACACTCGCCCTACCATCCCTACGAATTCTTTACATGATAGACGAAATCAACGAACCAGACCTAACTCTAAAAGCCATCGGCCACCAATGATACTGAACCTACGAGTATACTGACAACAAAGACCTAACATTCGACTCCTACATAATCCAAACAGCAGACCTACCCCTAGGACACTTCCGCCTACTAGAAGTCGACCATCGAGTTGTCGTCCCCATAAACTCAACCATCCGAGTCATCGCTACCGCTGACGACGTTCTACACTCATGAGCTGTCCCAAGCCTAGGTGTAAAAATCGACGCAATCCCAGGACGCCTCAACCAAACTTCCTTCCTAGCCTCCCGACCAGGTGTATTCTACGGACAATGCTCAGAAATCTGTGGAGCCAACCACAGCTTCATACCAATCGTAGTAGAGTCCACCCCCCTCGCCAACTTCGAAAGCTGATTCTCTCTAATATCATCCTAATCATTAAGAAGCTATGAACCAGCATTAGCCTTTTAAGCTAAAGAAAGAGGGATCCATCCCTCCTTAATGATATGCCTCAACTAAACCCAAACCCCTGATTTTTTATCATGATCACTTCGTGAATCACTTTCTCCCTAATCATCCAACCCAAAATCTTAACGTTCGTGTCAATAAATCCCCCATCTAACAAACCGCCAGCCGCTCCAAGCACTACTCCTTGAACCTGACCATGAGCCTAAACTTCTTCGATCAATTCTCAAGCCCATCATTCCTAGGAATCCCACTAATCCTAATTTCAATAACATTCCCAGCCCTTCTCCTACCATCCCTTGACAACCGATGAATCACTAACCGACTATCAACCCTCCAACTTTGATTCATCAATCTAGTCACAAAACAATTAATAACACCCCTAGACAAAAAAGGACATAAATGAGCCCTAATCTTAACATCCCTCATAATCTTTCTCCTCCTTATCAACCTCCTAGGCCTGCTACCATACACATTCACCCCAACCACCCAACTATCTATAAACTTAGCCCTGGCCTTCCCTCTATGACTAGCCACACTCCTAACAGGACTGCGAAACCAACCCTCCATCTCGCTAGGCCACCTCCTACCAGAGGGCACACCCACCCCACTAATCCCAGCCCTCATCCTAATCGAAACAACAAGCCTCCTCATCCGCCCACTAGCACTGGGCGTGCGCCTAACAGCCAACCTAACAGCAGGCCACCTACTCATCCAACTAATCTCCACCGCCACAATAACCCTATCCTCCACAATACCAATAGTTTCCCTCCTAACCTTTGTAGTCCTCTTCCTACTAACAATCCTAGAAGTAGCAGTAGCAATAATCCAAGCCTACGTCTTCGTGCTTCTACTAAGCCTATACCTCCAAGAAAACATCTAAGTACAAATGGCACACCAAGCACATTCCTACCACATAGTTGACCCCAGCCCATGACCTATCCTAGGAGCAGCCGCTGCTTTCCTTACTACCTCAGGACTAACCATATGATTCCACTGAAACTCCCCCCAACTCCTCATCCTAGGCCTACTATCAACCATCCTCGTCATATTCCAATGATGACGTGACATTGTACGAGAAAGCACATTCCAAGGCCACCACACCCCAACCGTACAAAAAGGACTACGATACGGAATAGCCTTATTCATCACATCAGAAGCTTTCTTCTTCCTAGGCTTTTTCTGAGCCTTCTTCCACTCAAGCCTGGCCCCCACACCAGAACTGGGGGGTCAATGACCACCCGTTGGAATTAAACCCCTCAACCCCATAGAAGTTCCACTCCTAAACACTGCCATCCTCCTAGCCTCAGGAGTCACCGTCACATGAGCCCACCACAGTATCACAGAAGCCAACCGAAAACAAGCAATCCAAGCCCTATCCCTGACAGTCCTCCTAGGCTTCTACTTCACAGCCCTACAAGCCATAGAGTACTATGAAGCACCATTCTCCATCGCTGACGGAGTTTACGGTTCAACCTTCTTCGTAGCCACCGGATTCCACGGCCTGCATGTAATTATCGGCTCTACATTCCTACTAGTATGCCTCCTACGCTTAATCAAATACCACTTCACGTCAAACCACCACTTCGGATTTGAAGCAGCCGCCTGATACTGACACTTCGTAGACGTTGTATGATTACTCCTCTACATCTCTATCTACTGATGAGGATCTTGCTCTTCTAGTATATCAATTACAATCGACTTCCAATCCTTAGAATCTGGTTTAAACCCAGAGAAGAGTAATAAACATAATCCTATTCATACTAACCCTATCACTAACCCTAAGCATCCTCCTAACCATACTAAACTTCTGACTTGCCCAAATAACCCCAGACTCAGAAAAACTATCACCATACGAATGCGGGTTCGACCCATTAGGTTCCGCTCGACTACCCTTCTCAATCCGCTTCTTCCTAGTAGCCATCCTATTCCTCCTATTCGACCTAGAAATCGCCCTACTCCTCCCGCTACCCTGAGCCACCCAACTACAATCTCCCACTACCACCCTAACCTGAGCTGCCACACTCATCCTTCTACTCACCCTAGGCCTAGTGTACGAATGAATTCAAGGCGGACTAGAATGAGCAGAATAACAGAAAGTTAGTCTAACTAAGACAGTTGATTTCGACTCAACAGATTATAGCTCCAACCCTATAACTTTCTTTATGTCCTACCTCCACCTAAGCTTCTACTCAGCCTTCGTCCTAAGCAGCCTTGGCCTAGCCTTCCACCGAACCCACCTAATTTCCGCCCTACTATGTTTAGAGAGCATAATACTATCCATGTACGTCGCTCTAGCCATATGACCCATCCAAACCCAATCATCAGTATCCACTATCCTACCAATCCTCATACTAACATTTTCCGCCTGCGAAGCAGCCACAGGCCTAGCATTACTAGTAGCCTCAACCCGCACCCACGGATCCGACCACCTACACAACTTTAACCTCCTACGATGCTAAAAATCATCATCCCAACCACAACACTACTCCCCTTAGCCCTCCTCTCCCCATGCAAACACCTATGAACTAACATCACACTGTATAGCCTACTAATCGCTACCATCAGCCTTCAATGATTTACCCCCACATACTACCCAAGCAAAAGCCTAACCCCCTGAACATCAATCGACCAAATCTCCTCACCCTTACTAGTCCTCTCATGCTGACTCCTCCCCCTCATAATCATAGCAAGCCAAAACCATCTAGAACAAGAACCCTCCAGCCGCAAACGAATCTTTGCCTCAACACTAATCCTAGCCCAACTATCCCTCCTCCTAGCCTTCTCAGCCTCTGAACTAATACTCTTCTACATCGCATTCGAAGCCACCCTCATTCCCACCCTAATCCTCATCACACGATGAGGAAGCCAACCAGAACGTCTAAAAGCTGGCATTTACCTCCTATTCTACACCCTCGCCAGCTCACTACCACTATTAATTGCTATCCTCCACCTACAAAACCAAATTGGCTCACTCTACCTACCAATACTCAAACTTTCACACCCAACATTAACCCCATCCTGATCAAGCCTAGCTGCAAGCCTAGCCCTCATGCTAGCCTTCATAGTCAAAGCCCCACTATACGGCCTACACCTATGACTCCCCAAAGCCCACGTAGAAGCCCCAATTGCCGGCTCCATACTACTAGCAGCCCTACTACTAAAACTCGGGGGCTACGGCATTATACGAATAACAATCCTAGTAAACCCATCATCAAACAACCTCCACTACCCATTCATCACCCTGGCCCTATGAGGAGCAGTAATAACCAGCGCCATTTGCCTACGCCAAATTGACCTAAAATCACTAATTGCTTACTCATCTGTCAGCCACATAGGACTAGTCGTAGCCGCAACCATAATCCAAACCCAATGAGCATTCTCAGGGGCAATAATACTAATAATCTCCCACGGCCTAACATCCTCAATACTATTCTGCCTAGCCAATACTAACTACGAACGAACCCACAGCCGAATCCTCCTACTCACACGAGGACTCCAACCTCTCCTACCACTTATAGCCATCTGATGACTACTAGCTAACCTAACAAACATAGCCCTCCCCCCAACAACAAACCTCATAGCAGAATTAACCATTGTAGTAGCGCTTTTCAACTGATCCGCCCTAACAATGATTCTAACAGGAACTGCCATCCTACTCACCGCCTCATACACCCTATATATACTAATTATAACACAACGAGGTACCCTCCCATCCCACATCACATCAATCCAAAACTCCTCCACACGAGAGCATCTCCTCATAGCCCTACACATAATCCCCATAGTCCTACTAATCTTCAAACCCGAACTGATCTCCGGCATCCCCGCATGCAAGTATAGTTTCAACCAAAACATTAGACCGTGACTCTAAAGATAGAAGTTAAACCCTTCTTACCTGCCGAGGAGAGGTAAAACCAGCGAGAACTGCTAACTCTTGCATCTGAGTATAAAACCTCAGTCTCCTTACTTTCAAAGGATAATAGTAATCCAATGGTCTTAGGAACCACTCATCTTGGTGCAAATCCAAGTGAAAGTAATGGACCTCTCACTAGTCCTAAACACATTCATACTCCTAACCCTAGCAACCCTTTCCACCCCCATCCTACTTCCACTACTATCCAACAACCTCAAAAACACCCCCATCACAATCACAAACACAGTAAAAACCTCATTCCTAATCAGTTTAGTCCCCATAACAATTTTCATCTACTCCGGAACAGAAAACCTCACTTTCCTATGAGAATGAAAATTCATCATAACCTTCAAAATCCCAGTCAGCCTAAAAATAGACTTCTACACACTCACCTTCTTCCCCATCGCACTATTCGTATCATGATCCATCCTACAATTTGCAACATGATACATAGCCTCAGATCCTTACATCACAAAATTCTTCACCTACCTCCTATTCTTCCTAATCGCCATACTCATCCTAATCATCGCCAACAACCTATTTGTCCTATTCATTGGTTGAGAAGGGGTTGGGATTATATCTTTCCTCCTAATCAGCTGATGGCACGGCCGAGCAGAAGCTAACACCGCTGCCCTACAAGCCGTCCTCTACAACCGAATCGGTGACATTGGCCTTATCCTATGCATAGCATGACTAGCCTCCACCACAAACACCTGAGAAATCCAACAACTCCCCACCTCCTCCCAAACCCCGACATTACCCTTGCTAGGCCTCATCTTAGCCGCAGCCGGAAAATCCGCCCAATTCGGCCTGCACCCATGACTTCCAGCTGCAATAGAAGGACCAACCCCCGTATCCGCCCTACTCCACTCCAGCACAATAGTAGTAGCAGGGATCTTCCTACTGATCCGAACCCACCCCCTATTCAACAACAACCAAACCGCCCTAACCCTATGCCTCTGCCTAGGAGCCATCTCCACCTTATTCGCAGCCACATGCGCCCTCACCCAAAACGACATTAAAAAAATCATTGCCTTCTCCACCTCCAGCCAACTAGGCCTAATAATAGTAACAATCGGACTAAATCTACCCGAACTAGCCTTCCTCCATATCTCCACCCACGCATTCTTCAAAGCCATACTCTTCCTGTGCTCAGGTTCCATCATCCACAACCTAAATGGCGAACAAGACATCCGAAAAATAGGAGGACTCCAAAAAATACTACCTACAACAACCGCATGCCTCACAATCGGCAACCTTGCCCTAATAGGAACACCATTCCTAGCAGGATTCTACTCAAAAGACCAAATCATCGAAAGCTTAAACACATCCTACCTAAACACCTGAGCCCTGGTCCTAACCCTCCTAGCCACATCATTCACCGCAGTATACACAATCCGCATGACCGTACTAGTACAAACCGGCTTCGTCCGAATTCCCCCTCTAACCCCAATAAATGAAAACAACCCCGCAGTAACCTCCCCCATCACCCGCCTTGCACTAGGAAGCATCCTAGCAGGCTTCCTCATTACCTCATTCATCATCCCAACAAAAACCCCTCCAATAACTATGCCCCTCCACATTAAAATAACCGCTTTAGTAGTAACAGCCTTAGGAATCGCCCTAGCCCTAGAAATCACAAAAATAGCCCAAACACTCATCCTCACAAAACAAACCCCTTTCTCGAACTTCTCAACCTCCCTAGGATACTTCAACCCCCTAGCCCATCGCCTAACCATGACCAACTCCCTCAAAGGAGGACAGAACATCGCCTCCCACTTAATCGACCTATCCTGATACAAAATGCTAGGCCCAGAAGGGTTAGCCAGCCTACAACTAGCGGCAACCAAAACCGCCACTACCCTCCACTCGGGCCTAATCAAAGCCTACTTAGGGTCATTCGCCCTATCCATTCTCATCATCCTCATATCCACACTCAGAAACAACCAATGGCCCTCAACCTTCGTAAAAACCACCAAATCCTCAAAATCATCAACAACGCCTTAATTGATCTCCCAGCTCCATCAAACATTTCAACATGATGAAACTTCGGATCACTACTAGGCGTTTGCTTAATTACTCAAATCGTTACAGGTCTTCTGCTATCCATACACTACACAGCAGACATCAACCTAGCCTTCTCCTCAGTAGCCCACATATGCCGAGACGTACAATTTGGCTGACTCATCCGTAACCTCCATGCAAACGGAGCCTCCTTCTTCTTCATCTGCATCTACCTACACATCGGCCGAGGTCTCTATTACGGCTCATACCTGAACAAAGAGACCTGAAACATCGGAATCATTCTACTCCTAGCCCTAATAGCAACCGCCTTCGTCGGATACGTCCTACCATGAGGACAAATATCATTCTGAGGCGCTACCGTAATTACAAACCTATTTTCAGCCATCCCATACATCGGACAAACACTAGTAGAGTGAGCTTGAGGAGGGTTCTCCGTTGATAACCCCACACTAACTCGATTCTTCGCCCTCCACTTCTTACTTCCCTTCGTCATCGTAGGATTCACCCTAGTCCATCTAACTCTCCTCCACGAAACTGGATCAAACAACCCACTAGGCATCCCATCAGACTGCGACAAAATCCCCTTCCACCCATATTACACCATCAAAGACATCCTAGGATTCGTCCTAATACTCTCCCTACTCGTCTCACTAGCCCTATTCTCCCCAAACCTTCTAGGAGACCCAGAAAACTTCACCCCAGCCAACCCACTAGTCACCCCTCCACACATCAAACCTGAATGATACTTCCTGTTTGCCTACGCTATCCTCCGATCCATCCCAAACAAACTAGGAGGTGTACTAGCCCTGGCCGCCTCAATCCTAGTCCTATTCCTCGTTCCACTCCTACACACATCAAAACTACGATCAATGACCTTCCGCCCTCTATCACAAATCCTATTCTGAACCCTAGTAGCCAACATCCTCATCCTAACCTGAGTGGGCAGCCAACCAGTAGAACACCCATTCATCATCATTGGCCAACTAGCCTCACTCTCATACTTCACAATCATCCTAGTCCTATTCCCCCTTGCGGCTCTCTTAGAGAACAAAATCCTCAAACTTTAATATACTCTAATAGTTTATGAAAACATTGGTCTTGTAAGCCAAAGATTGAAGACTAAACCCCTTCTTAGAGTTACCCACCTCAGGAAGAAAGGACTCAAACCCTCCTCTCCAACTCCCAAAGCTGGCATTTTTCAACTAAACTACTTCCTGATCCTCCCACTAAACAGCCCGAATCGCCCCCCGAGATAACCCCCGCACAAGCTCCAATACCACAAATAAAGTCAACAACAACCCTCACCCACCAATTAAAAGCAACCCCACCCCCTCTGAATAAAACACAGCCACACCACTAAAATCAGACCGAACTGACAACAAACCCCCATTATTCACCGTCCCATCATCTACCAATAACTCCAATCCCCCTCCCATAGCAAGCCCCACCACTACAACCAGCCCCATCCCAAAACCATAACCAACAACGCTCCAGCTACCCCAGGCCTCCGGATAAGGATCCGCCGCCAACGACACCGAATAAACGAACACCACCAACATCCCCCCTAAATATACCATAACAAGCACCAGAGAAACAAAAGGAACCCCCAAACTTACCAACCAACCACACCCTGCAACCGCTGCTACAACCAACCCTAACACCCCGTAATAAGGAGAAGGATTAGATGCAACCGCCAACCCCCCCAAAACAAAACATAACCCTAAAAACAGAACAAATTCTATCATAAATTCCTGCCCGGCCTTTCTCCGAGACCCACGGCCTGAAAAGCCGCTGTTATAAAATTTAACTACAGGAACGCCTAGATCGTCCCCCATTCCACCCCCCCCCTTACCCCCCCCGGCATGTTTTCTTCTTTATTTCCAGGGTATGTATAGAATGCATTACACTCTTTGCCCCATCAGACAGCTCATGAGATGTAGGATAATCCACATTACATGTCATGCTCTTCCATCATAAACCCAAACATTATCTCCAAAACGGACCCCATTCGGCCATAACACCCTCCAGGCACATTCTTGTTTCAGGTACCATATAGCCCAAGTGCTCCTACCAACAGCCAAGCAGCAAGCGTCACCCAGAGACCCAGGAACTTATCAACTATACACACAGCCCAACCTAGCGAACGAGGAATGTCCCAGTACACCTTTGAATTCTCCCAGTCTACTGAATTCGCCCACCTCCTAGGTAGTATCCTTCTCCAACAGCCTTCAAGAACACCCAAGCCAGAGTACATGGTTATCTATTGATCGCGCTTCTCACGAGAACCGAGCTACTCAACGTTATATATGCATTTCAAGTTATTGCACTGCAGGCGCATACATCTCCTACACTTGCTCTTTTGCGCTAGTGGTTGTAACTTCAGGAACATACACTCCTTCATTCCTTCTCACTTGCTCTTCACAGATACAAGTGGTCGGTTGAATACTCCTCCCTATTCTCATTACCTCGGCATACCGACCTCCTACACTTGGTTTTTTTTTAGCGTCTCTTCAATAAACCCTTCAAGTGCAGCGCAGGTGTTATCTTCCTCTTGACATGTCCATCACATGACCGTCGAGCATATGAATCCCCTAACACCCAGAATGTCATGGTCTAACGGATAAGGTCGTCGCAAACTTGGCACTGATGCACTTTGACCCCATTCATGGAGGGCGCGCTACCTACCTCTAGACAACAGATAGTGTAATGGTTGCCGGACATACTAATTATTTTACCATTTACCAGGGACTTTCATTTAAATCCCATTTTACGCATTCATTTTCTTTTTTTATCTTGATTTTTATTTTTTTTTATCAAACAATAAAGCCACAAATGCCTACATCATACAAACCATTTGTCATCATCATACTTTTAACTAACTCACCTCTATATTTTCTGCTAACAAAAAAGACAACCAAACACCATCATCAACGACATAAAATTAACCCCTAAACCAGCCCCCCTTCAAAAACCAAACAAAAACACAAACCACAATGACAAAGCCTTTAGCTACACCCCAAGACCTAC